GAATACTTTTATTTTATTCAGATTCGCGAGGAGCCAGATGAGAAGAAATTCTCACGTCTGGTTCTGTAGTAGAGATGGAATTCAGAAAGAACCATCAACTATAACCCCAAAAGAACAAGATTCCGTAAACAACATAGAGGAAGAATGAAAGGAATATCTTATCGAGGGAATCATATATGTTTTGGTAAATTTGCTCTTCAGGCACTTGAACCCGCTTGGATCACATCTAGACAGATAGAAGCAGGTCGACGAGCAATGACACGAAATGTACGTCGTGGTGGAAAAATATGGGTACGTATATTTCCAGACAAACCTATTACAGCGAGACCTGCCGAGACACGTATGGGTTCGGGGAAAGGATCCCCCGAATATTGGGTAGCTGTTGTTAAACGGGGTCGAATACTTTATGAAATGGGTGGAGTAACAGAAAATATAGCTAGAAGGGCTATTTCAATAGCAGCATCCAAAATGCCTATACGGACTCAATTCATTATTTCGAGATAAAGCATAAAAAAAGTAGAAGCAAGAGAAGTGAGTCTTGGGAAATTGCAATTTTTTTATTTTAGACAAAGAATATTTCTTTTTTTTTTTCTTCGTCCTTTGCATTAAAAGAACAGATTTCAAAATGATTCAACCTCAAACCCATTTAAATGTAGCAGATAACAGCGGGGCTCGAGAATTGATGTGTATTCGAATCATAGGAGCTAGCAATCGTCGCTATGCTCATATTGGTGACGTTATTGTTGCTGTGATCAAAGAAGCAATACCAAATATGCCCCTAGAAAGGTCAGAAGTGGTCAGAGCTGTAATTGTGCGTACCCGTAAAGAACTCAAACGTGACAATGGTATGATAATACGATATGATGACAACGCTGCAGTTGTTATTGACCAAGAAGGAAATCCAAAAGGAACTCGAATTTTTGGCGCGATCGCCCGGGAGTTGAGACAGTTAAATTTTACTAAAATAGTCTCATTAGCTCCCGAGGTATTATAAAACAAATGTTTATAGTGGGGTATTTGAAAGAAATAGATTAAGAAATAGATTGTATCTCACGTATATACCTTTATTAATTATTCATAAACAAAAAAATTAAGTAAAGTAAAAAAAAAAAAAAAGAAAAACATGTTGATTATATCAAATTTGCAGTCACTAACAATTTTAGTTAATCATGGGTAGGGACACTGTTGCTGAGATAATAACCTCTATACGAAATGTTGATATGGATAAAAAAAGGGTGGTTCGAATAACATCTACTAATATTACCGAAAATATCGTTAAAATACTTTTACGAGAAGGTTTTATCGAAAATGCGAGAAAACATCGAGAAAACAACAAATATTTTTTGGTTTTAACGCTGCGACATAGAAGAAAAGGGAAAGGGCCCCATAGAAATATTTTAAATTTAAAACGGATCAGTCGACCCGGTCTACGAATTTATTCTAACTCTCAACAAATTCCTCGAATTTTAGGTGGGATGGGGATTGTAATTATTTCTACTTCTAGAGGTATAATGACAGACCGAGAGGCTCGACTAGAAGGCATCGGTGGAGAAATTTTGTGTTATATATGGTAATTTTTTTAATATACAAATTAGATTCGAAAATTACTATTTTTAATTGTAAAAAAAAAAGAAAAGGAACGAGTTGTCTAATATTGTTCCTCCTCCATTAGTTGATAATTCAAGGGGGCTTTACCTGGAATGAAAGAACAAAAATGGATTCATGAAGGTTTAATTACCGAATCGCTTCCCAATGGCATGTTCCGGGTTCGTTTAGATAATGAAGATCTGATTCTAGGTTATGTTTCAGGAAAGATCCGACGAAGTTTTATACGGATACTACCCGGAGATAGAGTCAAAATTGAAGTAAGTCGTTATGATTCAACCAGAGGACGCATAATTTATCGACTCCGCAACAAGGATTCAAAGGATTAAGTGATTTTTTAACTTGAACATTCCTTTCGCGAGAATATGATTCAAGATGCAAAATATAAAGAAACTTATTTTCTTCCAACCAAGAAGTAGATTCAAATTTAAGATAAGGAATGACAAATATGAAAATAAGAGCTTCTGTTCGTAAAATTTGTGAAAAATGTCGACTAATCCGCAGGCGAGGGCGAATTATAGTAATTTGTTCCAACCCGAGACATAAACAAAGACAGGGATAATCAGACTCGCTAAAGCAAGTGATACATAAATAAGGAATCTTTTTTAACATGAAATGGATATATCCATATATCTCTGACTCATATTTATGAGATGATAAAATATGGCAAAAGCTATACCGAGAGTTGGTTCACGTAAGAACGGACGTATTAGTTCACGTAAGAGTGCGCGTAGAATACCAAAGGGAGTTATTCATGTTCAAGCAAGTTTTCATAATACCATTGTCACTGTTACAGATGTACGGGGTCGAGTGGTTTCTTGGTCCTCCGCCGGTACTTGTGGATTCAGAGGTACGAGAAGAGGGACACCATTTGCTGCTCAAACCGCAGCAGCAA